AATGAGCGGACTTTAATCGGCAGTATTCTATTAATTTGATAGTATGGTAAGAAAGAAATAGATGAATCCTTCTTTCTACCATACTATCGATCTCTTATTCTATAAAGTTTTAATCTAGAATAAAGATAGATTCTATAGATCAATCTACAAATTCTGATCATGTAATATATTCTATTAATTCCATATATTGTATGGAATTGACATAACATATTGTATAGAATTGACATAACACCCAATTCTATTTATTTGCTACATCTATTTGTTCCGATCAATCTAAGATAAGGATTATCTTAGGATTCTAATTCCTTTTCCTAATAAAGAAGAGGAAACCTCACTTTTTTTTAACGCCCAAACCTTGATATGAAAAAAGTCGATAAAGCATAAATCGCCTTTATAAGATTAGAAACCAAGCGATAAATGCCCAATATGTGATTCGTCCGAAGCAATATCTTATTATTTCATAGTCTCTCGTTAGATAACTACTATATATCATTTCTCATATAAAGTTCGTATACACTTAACAAAACCACTTGTTCTTTAAACAGTAAAAAGGAAAAACAATCAAAAAGGGATCCGGTCTTCCTCAGTATCTATCTATAAAGATGGTAAGAGCCCATTCCATTGATTTAAATAGAAAATTTCGGAAGAATCTTAGGTTGGAATAAATTTCTAATCATTTGAATCCCCTTCTTTTCGAAATACAAACAGGGGAATCGCTCAAATATCTCTTTGATTGAAAGAGTATGATTCATATCATAGATTACTCCATTTGACTCCAATGAAATTCGAAATTAAGATATTTTGATTTTAAATAGTTCAAAACGCGTTGCAGAACGATCTATAAAACAAGTGATACGGTTTGATTCCTCAACTCAATTTAGTAGTACTTCTAGAGCCCACTTCTTCCCCACACTACGAGTGAAAGGGAAAATGTAAAGATTACCATTAAAGCAGCCCAAGCGAGACTTACTATATCCATGTGAATTATGTCTCCTATCTCTATAAATACAAAGTAATTATTCCTCACTAATAATAGTGGAATCAATGGTGCAGAGTCAAAAAAGGGGATTTTGTCCGAACACTATTGATAAACCAATATGATTCTGATTTCGAATCGGGAAAGATTAAACACAAGCAAAATATCCAAAGGGAATAGGAACATGTGAATAATAAGGCCTATTTTTTTGTTGCCCCTCAAAAGTAAAAACGGAAAGGGAGAAATCACTAAAAAAGATAAATCACTATCTAGTACAGACCTCTATTTCCCCTAATCCATACCCCCTTTCCCGATTATCTCTGAGGGGTAGGGTGCTTGGCTAGGGGTTATCGAAAAAAATTCTTTCTTTTTTCTATAAAAAAAAGATTATCCATCGAATCTAATATTGATTGGATACCCCAGCGTTCATCTCGCAAGTCCGTCATATATAAGGCAACTTCCAACCCTTTACAAAATTCTAAATAGAATCATATTTCTTAGCAGGCTCTACAATCTAATCCAAGATCCAGTCATTAGACAGTCCCTTAGTATAGTAATAGAAGGGAATCGTAAAGTCTTAAAAGCTCCCTACTATAGAATAGATTCTAATATTTCCTTGAATCCTAGATGCGAACGAGGATTCACAATCTTTTATTTTCGAAAAACCTCAGACCAAATGTTTAGAATCAAACAAACAGTCTTTCCTCTGTTTCTACCGGAGAATTATTCTCCGAGTTATATCAGCAGAACAGAAGAAAAGAAGAGATTGCGGGTTTTTTGTTTGATCAGGCGACACCCGGATTTGAACTGGGGAAAAAGGATTTGCAGTCCCTCGCCTTACCACTCGGCCATGCCGCCAAAATTATACAAAAATATTATCGGATTACTAAATTTTTATTGTTTTGGATTTGATCCATTCCTTCGATTCATTCTAGAGTATCTCAAAATCCACAATGCTAAAAAAATGCTCTCGGTTTTCTATTGAGAAATCACATGTGGATTTTCAGCCGACAAATTGGAACCATTAACTATTGACTGCTTATGCTTACTTCGAATTTATGAACGCTTCTGGAGATTTTAATCTCCAAATTGTGTTTTCCTAATGATATACATAAGAAAATACAAATTGAGATAAAACTAATCAGTATTTATTTTTTTTAATCAAAGAATCCTTTTCAATTTCAATTATAACAAAATATATGAGTCTATGTAAACCCCAGAACATAAATTACAGATAACTATTAGTTAGATATGTTGTCGATAGGGAATTATCATAAAATTATTCTACTTCATTTTTGCATTGAATAGAGATTTTCGTTTGATAAAGGACGACCCGGGCTGTCCCGAATAGAAGGTACTAAAATAAAAGAGAAGTCGGATATTATAGCCATTCGCATACGTGTTTAATAAATGCAACCCTTCTTATACACTTTATACACTTCAAATGGTATTCTACTCAAAAATCAGTAAAGTACAAAAATATCTCTTCTCTGCGAATCATTTTTTGAACACCGAAATTCATCG